TGGTAATGGAATTAAGAGTCTCAAATTCAAGTTACTCGAAAAGTCTTTCGTGATATCAAAATCTAAAAATATATATATATATGGAAATAATTTGCGTCCAATAGGATTTGAACCTATACCAAAGGTTTAGAAGACCTCTGTCCTATCCATTAGACAATGGACGCTTTTCATTCCGATTTTTTCGTATTTTGACTTTCCCCACCTCTTCGCTGAAAAAAAGAATCGGATTGTATGTGAGATAATTTTGGAAACTGTATATTAAATGATGCATTAAGTCTAGACTATATAATAATTTCAATTTCGAGTAAAAGAATAGAAAGCGGGTAGCGGGAATCGAACCCGCATCGTTAGCTTGGAAGGCTAGGGGTTATAGTCGACGTCGATTCAGCCTTTTGAACGTCTCTAATTCAAAACCGAACATGAAACTTTGGTTTCATTCGGCTCCTTTATGGATATGGATGTGAACAAAATAAAAAATAATTCTACCCATAACATCTATGTCAACTTTTGTCTGACTACAGACAAAACTAATCGCTTTTTAGATGATCCCTCTAGAAGAGAGTAATTCTAACAATCTTTCTAGTTACTTCGTTCTCTATTTTTATTTGAGACGGTCCTGAGGAAAGGGATTTTGTTTCCACCGAGCTAAAACAACAGGTCGATGCCTCTAGTAAACCAGAGTCATCGTTTACGTTTAATAGCTATTTTGATTCAATTTTTGCTTTACAAATAAAAAATTGAGGATTTAGTTACGATTAGAAACCTATTTTCTATCTTCATCCATGGATCCTTTACTCATACTTATTCAATTGGAAGTATTAATCCAATTCCAAAATTATGTTTCGTAATTTTATAATCCAATTTCTCACTTTCTAAGTGATCCTTGGATACAAATCACGAGAATGTATACTTTTTCTCGAATCCGTGATTGAGAGGTAAGGGATTAAATCCTTTTATTTTTGCAAATAAAGTTTTTGGTCGGAATAGGAATCAAACCGAAAACAAAGACCCTTTAACTATATTAACTATATATTAACTATAAAGGGGTTAAAAAAACGAATCACACTTTTACCACTAAACTATACCCGCTACAATGTGATTATTGTATACAACTGGACCTTTTGTCGAACCGGGAAATGGGGTATTATAATATAAATATAATTATTATAAAGATAGGATCATTAAAAAATCATAAAATTTAGAGTATTGACCCCCTTTTTTTTTTTGTTTTCGCGGATGGAAATAGTCCTTCTTCTTTTTTTGTTCGTGCTTAAATATTTCCTATTCACTTTATATAAATATAATATAAAGATAACATAATACTAATACTAAGCATTAAATCAGATAAATGAAAAATCATCATTATTTTTCTATAATTAGAATTAGTTGGAACAAAAAAAGGCCCGGCTAGGTACTGACCAGGCCAGGCCGTGTCAATAAGAAGGGTCTTTCGAACAAAATAACCTCAAGGCGAAAGGGTGGTTTTTAGTTTTCTTTATATTGTTGGCATTTTCGAGCCCTTTCCTTTATTTATCGAAAATAAATTGATGATAAAAATTGTCCATATCTATATAATAGAGAAAGAAATACTCCTTATTTTTTGTGTAATCTAACCCAATTTTCAATTGGGAGAGATGGCTGAGTGGACTAAAGCGGCGGATTGCTAATCCGTTGTACGAGTTATTCGTACCGAGGGTTCGAATCCCTCTCTTTCCGCTTCCCCTGATGACTTTCTTTTTTTTTTTTTGAAAATTAGGCAAATCCTTTGTTCTTATCTAAACAAAAAATCCTAAGAAAATAGAAAAGAAAACCCCTTATTCTTCACGCCCAGGATTACGTCCAGGATCATTAGATAGGAATCCAAAGATGAAGAGAGAAACAAAAAATATCACTACTGTGTAAACGAAGAGTTTGAGAGTAAGCATTACACAATCTCCAAGATAATTTTTTTTTGAAAAAAAAAAAGAGAATAGATCCTCCATTTTTCTACCACATATCCTATTTGGATATCAAGAACCGAGTCTCTTTCTAGAAAAGATCATGAACTTTCTAGGAAATTAGTAAGAAATTGTTAAATTTTAATAAGGATCTTATCGAAAACTTACAGCAGCTTGCCAAACAAAAGCTAAGAGAAAAAAGAACACGGGTATGACTGGCATAACATCTACGATTGGGTTCAAAAAAGCATACGCCTCGGGCAATTTTCCGAAGAAAAAACTACTTGAATAAAAGGCAGAATTAAGACAGATACAGATCAAACTAAAGATATTAAGCATAACAGACATTTTGTTCTTGGAGATAATTGCATTTTGATTGAGTTATTGATATAAGGAAAAAAGGGAAAAATTTAGGTAGACAAAAAATCCTTCTTTTCTTTTGAACTCACCCAATCAAAAATCCTCCAATTCTCAAAAGAGAATAGAGGAAATCATACTTTCATACAATATCTTAATTGAATTATATCTAATGATCAATAAATTTAGTTTAATTCTTTATTTAATAAAATCCTATTAACAATTTAAATATCTTAACTATCCATAGAAAAAATTAGATTGGAGTTGACAAATAATGAATACCAATATTATACTTTAGTAGTATCGAATAGAAATCTAAATGGGGCGTGGCCAAGTGGTAAGGCAACGGGTTTTGGTCCCGCCATTCGGAGGTTCGAATCCTTCCGTCCCAGAGCAGATTCATTATGTTAGAATCTAATAAAGATTTTGTTGAATGGGGTAAAGTCTAATGTTAGCTGGAATATCTTTCTTGCTTCTTATTTTTATCTTTTATGCATGAATCATTTCTTTTTTACACAAACTGAATTGGATCGAGTTCAAATGACACGCAGATGTAATTGACTCTATTTCTGATCCAGGTAAATTGGGAACACGGGTTCCAAGAGTTTGAATTCAAAAAAGGGGGTCTTTTCATCCTATGCCCAATCCCATCTTGTTTCGGGAAGTTAGTTATTTAGAAAAGCATTCCGTCCCATATTGATTTGCAATTTTATCAATATTTGAATTTTCAAGGATCCTATCTATTATTCCCTATCCTGTAAATTCATTTTTTATGAATTTTTATATAGATTTCTTAATTCTAATTATTTTGTTACTAATGAAATTCATTCATTCATTCAAAGTCAATAGGATTAATTCTCCTAAGGGGTTAGACTAAAATAAAAAAAAAAATAGGAGCAACTAAATTTGGACTTCTTTGGGTTTGTACCTAGCCAGTCCGCATCCCCGATCATAATTCCCATTTTTATTTCTCTTATGCCCCATTAGTCCCGTAGTACACGGGGGGGCGAATGCATTAACCGAAGGTATTCCAATTTCTGTGTCTGCCTGAATTGCATTAACACAAATATTATTCTATATGTAATTATATATCACCCGATGTATTTTCTTTGAATCTCGCTTTTTAAGTATTTCGTGTTTGGCCCATTGTAAATTTATGTAACACTAAAGAAGGGAGTGTTTTATATCTTTTATTTTATTATCTTTTATTCACTTTCTATTCTATTATGTATGGCAAGATTCGATTAACGAAATCTTGCTGAACTACACAGCTTAAACAAAATACATAAAAAAATGAGGAAATGTTTAACGTATATGTATCTTATTCTATTTTTGTGAAAAAGGTTTTTGATCCCCTCGATTTGAAATTTTGAAATTGAAATATTTAACCCTAACCCATTTAGATTTAGATTTAATCAATTATTAAATTTCAATTCTTTTTAAGTAAAACTTCTTCAGAAACCTCTTTACCGATTTATAGCTATATTCTTTACCGATATATAGCTATATATAGAATCCCTATTCTATATTCTAATTATCGAAGAATAAAAAAAAGGGTATAGATTACGATGTCTACGAACCAATGACTATTCATGATTCCATAATTGAATCAATTCCATACTGGTTCCAAATTAGAGGAATGTTATGGTAAAACTTCGTTTGAAACGATGTGGTAGAAAGCAACGTGCGACTTGAAGGACATGATCCGTTGTGGATTCTTTCTTATATCCACCATTTTCGATTTCTATAGGAGTGAAGGTGCTCTTGGCTTCGACATCCGTTGGTAACCTAAATAGTCCACGATGGAGCTCGAGTAGAAAGTATTAAGTCATTTCTCAGGACAAGAATCTAGGGTTAATGCAAATCAATAAATTGGAGCAACTTCGTGAATATATCTTCGATATAGAAATTGAAAGGATCTCATTCAAGCAAGTTTCCAATTCAAAAGGAAAATTTGTTGGAATTAATCAAACCCTTTCGATACAAAGTGTATCACGCGGGAATCAATTGTCCGTAGGATTCTTTGATAAAAGGAAATCACAAAAAGGGGTATGTTGCTGCCATTTTGAAAGGATTAAGAAGCACCGAAGTAATGCCTAAACCCAATGATTTAAAACAAAGATAAAGGATCCCAGAACAAGGAAACACCATTTTAATCGTCTCACTAACTGGGCCAGACTTAAGAATCCAAATAGATTTTAACCGAGACAAACAAAAAGGGGGTAAAGACCACTCAATAGATGAAGATGAAAGATTCTCTTTTGAATTATTTGAGAGTTATCTAACTTGAGTTATGAGTACGAATGGTTTCTTTTTCATTTTTAGGAAAGAAGAAGAAAAAAAAGACTTAAACCCTAGTCTAATTGATTTGATGATTTTATAGAACCTTTTATCATTTATGGAATTTATTCGAATTCCATACTATAGATAAAACAAAAAATCCAATTCTTTTTTCTCGAGCCGTACGAGGAGAAAACTTCCTATACGTTTCTAGGGGGGGTGTATTGTTCATCTACATCTATCTCAATGAGTCGTCTATCGAATCGTTGCAATTGATGTTCGATCTCGAAGAGAAGGAAAAGATCTTAAGAAAGTAGGTTTTTATGATCCGATAAAGAATCAAACTTATTTAAATGTTCCCGCTATTCTCTATTTCCTTGAAAAGGGGGCTCAACCTACAGGAACTGTTCAGAATATTTTAAAAAG